AATATTGGTAAAACTACAATTATTGTTAACCAAGGAAATTTGTTCGTGGTAAAGACAAGATACGCTTGGACCAGAAAAACATGTGCCCAAAAATATCTTATTTTTGGGCACATGTTTTGGCGGTAAAAAAAAATGGACTCAAGGAGAGGTTTCTGTAACGTATTAATAAGCTATACCCATACTGCGGGTTGTTTCATGCCATAAATAAACTCGAACACTCAAGAAATCCGTTGGGCAGGCGGATTCGCATCTCTTACAGCCGACACAATCCTCTGTTCTTGGAGCGGAAGCTATTTGTTTGGCTTTACATCCGTCCCAAGGTATCATTTCTAATACATCCGTAGGACAGGCTCGGACACATTGAGTACACCCAATACATGTATCATAAATCTTTACTGAATGCGACATTGGATCGATATTTTTGAACGTGATAAAGTTTCAATCTAGTAAATTGATAAATGAATTATATATTTAAATACTAATACTAGATGAATCGATGAGTTACCCGGTTTTTTCTGGATTGACAGTGCCAAACTACTTTGATTTCTTATCTTTGTGATAACATGATCATACCTTACGTGGCACACATGCTAATTTTAATTGATTTATGAAAATTCTAATTTTATTTTAATAGGATAATATTACTTATTCAACAAATTAGATTGATTTATACGAGTTGATTTTCTGTTACGATAAATTGATGAAACAATGGCGAGTCCAATAGCGGCTTCAGCAGCTGCAATAGCTATAACAAAAATAGAAAAAATTGCTCCTTTTAATTGACGACTATCAAAAAAATCAGAAAATGTTACAAAATTGAGATTAACCGCATTTAATATAAGTTCAAGACACATAAGAGCCCTAACCATATTTCTACTTGTAATCAATCCATATAGACCGACAGAAAATAAATAGGCACTCAAAACAAGTACATGTTCGAGCATCATTAACCAACTCCTCATCAATCTCGATTCATTTCAATATGAACAACAATTTAACCAATTGGATTGACTAGAATAATGAAATAAAGGAATATATTGGGAATAGATCAAACTAATAAAGACTTTCTCTTTTATATCCAAAGTCAAATAGAAAAAGGAAATGCATCTGATAGCTCATAACAAGGGTTTTCCGGTTCTAAAGAGTTATTATTGACGAGCTACAGCAATTGCGCCGATTAACGCAACTAAAAGAATTAGTGAAATAAATTCAAACGGAATAAAAAAATCTGTTGATAAATGAATCCCAATTTGTTGACTATTACTTATCAGATCTTGCTCTATAATCTGGCTTGCTTTTGTAGTCCAAATAATCCCGTACCATGACGTATCTGGAATAGTAGTAATTAGTGAAAAAAAAATACTTGTGCAGACCACGGAAGTTACTCCATCTCCCACGGTCCAAAGGCGGAAATCTTTGGAATATTCTGAACCATTTATGAACATCACAGCAAAAATGATTAAAACATTTATGGCTCCTACGTAAATAAGGAGCTGCGCGGCAGCTACAAAATGCGAGTTTGATAGAATATAGAATAAAGATATACAAACAAAAACAAATCCCAATGAAAAGGCAGAATAAATGGGATTGGGAAGTAATACTACTCCCAGACCCCCTAATATAAGACCCAATCCCAGAAAGACTAAAAGAAAATCATGTATTAGTCCAGGTAAATCCATTATATATAAAATAAGAGATAAATAAATCAAAATCTTTCATAACTTTATTGACACCCGGTCAGGAAAAAAGAGGGAAATCTACTTTTTTATAATAGTTCTTAATTATTATTAAATTAAAAATTCCATTTTCATGGATATGGATTGATGTAGATATAGTTATTGGCCTAATCTCTCGAAAGAGTAATTTAAATCTATATATTTGCAAATCCTCAATATAGTCATAGAAATTTAATATAAATTAAAACATGATTCTCGTCTCCTAATCAATATAATCAATATAATTATGAATATATTAATAAAATTCTAGTTATTCACCAAATAAAAAGCCTCATTCTTTTAGATCAAAATGAGTTATTAAGTTTTTATTTCAGGCAAATTTAAAATTGTTCGAATTGTGTAATCGTCAATTACTGACATTGGTAACCGACCCAAAGCAATTTGATTATAATTCAATTCGTGACGATCATAAGTAGAAAGTTCATATTCTTCAGTCATTGATAAACAATTTGTTGGACAATACTCAACGCAATTACCACAAAATATACATACTCCAAAATCAATACTGTAATTAAGCAATCGTTTCTTTCTAATATCAGTTTCCAATTTCCAATCAACAACGGGCAGATCTATAGGACATACGCGAACACATACTTCACAAGCAATGCATTTATCAAATTCAAAGTGGATTCGGCCGCGGAAACGCTCGGATGTAATCAATTTTTCATAGGGGTATTGAATAGTTACAGGTAAACGATTCGCGTGTGATAAGGTAATCATAAAACCTTGACCAATATACCTTGCGGCTCGTACTGTTTGTTGGC